CGATAAAGTAATATTTCCATTTATACATCAGAAAGGATGTCCCTTTTGAAGCCAGAAGGCATTTTCCTTGATACCGAACATAATGCAGAAAAGGTTCTTTGAAAAGCCATAGGATAACCCCAAAAACCTTAACTTTGACTTTTACTAGATATTTTATCTTTCCGTAAAAATGGATTCGTTCAAGAAGGGCTCCAAAAGACGTTGATCGTAAATAAGAGGATTGCTTGCGTAGAATAACAAAAATGGATTCGTATTCATATACAAGAAGATTATATAGGAACAAAAAGAATCTTCGATTCCTTTTTGAAAAAGGGGAAATGGATTCTTTTGGCCTAATAAGACTATTCCAATTACGATACTCGTAAAGAAAGTATCGTAATAAATGCAAGGAAGAGGCATCTTTCAACCAATAGCGAAGAGTTTGAACCAAGATTTCTAGATGGGCAGGGTAAGGTATTAATATATCTAACACATAATTTAAATGTAAGAATTTGTCCTCTAAAAAAGGAAATATTGAATGAATTGATCTCAAATTTTGAGATTCTACTATTTCTTTTCCTTCTAGGGACGATATTAATCGTAGGGAAAATGGAATTTCCACAATGACTGCAAACCCTTCTGTTATCATTTGGGAATACAAATTCTTTTTGTGTTTGTGCCCAAAAATTTCATTTTGGTTCGAATCATTAACAGAAAGAATAAAATGATTCTGTTGATACATTCGAGTAATTAAACGTTTTACAATTAGTAAACTGTATTTCTTGTCGATCGCATTTTCCAACAAAATCAATTTATTTAAAGCATGATCATATGCAAATACATAAATATATTCCTGAAAGATAAGTGGATAGAAAAAGTTATGTTGCCAAGACCTATCTAGTTCTCTATGTCCTTGTAATTTTTCCATTTCAATTTAGACCGAAAACAAAAGTAAAAATAGAGGGTTTCTTGGATTATCAAATGATACATAGTGCGATACCGTCAAAACAAGGCATTTTATTACGAAAAAATGGATACCCCGGAAACGGGTAAATGCATCCGTGGACTTTTCTACCTTTTTCCATCTAATTGGTTTTTTTATTGTTTTTATAAGATAAAAGATGGTTAGAAATCCTTTATTTTTTCAACCCAATCGCTCTTTTGATTTTGGAATTAAAGTATTTTATCAATATACTCTTTCTTCTACACATTCATTTCCATCTCTTTAATGGAGAATGGATAATCGAATAGTTAGGATTCACTATAAAAAAACAAAGGATCCACTCGTGGGAGAATCCTTTCCCGCATCAGGCACTAATTTTTTTTAACGTCTAATTAGATCGGGAAATCATTCAAATTATGAAGATAAGCTCGTTGTTCTTTCTTTCCTCAGAATTTGAACCCTAGGGCTCGATCCATTTATTCAATCGACCCAACTTTGCTTTGAAGTCCTTTCGTTCCCTTCCAAAAATTCAAATAGAATTTTGTACCAATTTGGTAAGAATGAAATATTCTCCGAATTTTATATTGATACGACATGCTCTTTTTTCCATTCATTTCCGTTCAGGATCAGTCGTGGTCTTATAAACTCTACCGATGATGTAGACGAATTCCTTGCTTCATCCGAATATGTAAAAGATTGTAGCCGCACTTAAAAGCCGAGTACTCTACCATTGAGTTAGCAACCCGAAAAAGAGATATGTTATGTAGATACAATCGAGATAAAAATAAAATGAATTGGAATGAAAACTTTGAATTAGCAAGAAATCGAAACAAAAGTTGCTAATTGAGTCAGAACTTAAAACCAACCAGATCCGATGACAATACAAAAAATTTTTAGAGAAAATTTTTAAAACAAATATTCTCCATTTTTTGGATACAAATTATATATCGCAAAAAATTCAACCTATTTATTGGGCGGAAGACAGAAAGAAACCATTTCATTTTTTTTATTTCATTATTTATTTTGACTTCAAAATTGAATTATATTTGTTCAATATACTCTTGTCAATATGAATATTCAAAAAATGAAATTACAATTTAAGTACAACGTAGAAAGAAAAAAATGCAAATGAAATTAGAAATACAACTTTATTTTAAATTTCTTTTTAGAAGGAGAAATATATATAAATAGAAAATAGAATAATATATTTTATATTTTAAGATTTTAATTATTATTTATTATTAACGTAATTAATATATAAAATATATAGAGAGATTTTCGTTAGTTATTAGTTAATAGAATAATTTTATTATTATTATTTTTTTTATTAGTATTATTTTTATTTTATAGTATTATTATTTTATTTTATAGTATTTATAGTATTAGTATTTTATTTTATAGTATTAGTATTTTATTTTATAGTATTAGTATTATAGTAAAATTATAGAAATATGATATTGTATATATCATATTTTAAAAGCGAAGTACAAACAAAAGGGAAATATATAAGAAAATTTTTGTGTTGGATTGGCACTACATAAAAAATAGACAGGACGAGAATAAGGAATAAAAAAATTCTACCAAACTACCACCACATTATCTTTGTTTTTTAGTTCATTAAGTGAACTTTGTTTGATTAAGGCGAAATTCCTTAAAAACCTCCGCCCTCTTGAAAATATCATAGACAGTTTCTGTAGGTTGAGCACCTTTTTCAAGAAAATCTAGAATAGCAGGAACATTTAAATAAGTTTGATTTTTGATCGGATCATAAAAACCCACTTTCTGCAAATCTCTTCCCTCTCTTCGGGACCGAACATCAATTGCAACAATTCGATAGACGGCTCATTGGGATAGATTAGATCAACAATACCCCCCCTGGAAACGTATAGGAGGTTTTCTCCTCGTACGGCTCGAGAAAAATGATTCAAGGTTTAGGTATATAAATAATTAAATAAATCCCTAAAATACTGAAATGAATTAAACTACGAATTTAATCCTTGTCATTTCTTTATTTCCTAAAAAATCATTTGTATACTCATAACTCAAGTTGAATAACTCTTAAATAGCTCAAAAGAAAATCCTTTGGCATTTCATTTATTGAGCAGTCTCAAATACCCTTTTGTCTCATTTAGAATCCATTTGAATTCGGTATTCTGATCCAAATCCAATTATTGCGACAATTAACAATTAGAAAGGGTATTTTCTTGTTCCGGAAATCTTTATCTTTTTTTTTTGAATCATTGGGTTTAGACATTACTTCGTAGATTTTTAATCCTTTCAAAAATGGCAGCAACATGCCTTTTTGTTATTTCTTTCTATCAAAAAATCAAATCATACGAACGGCGGATTCCCCACGATATATATCGAATAAGGTCTTATCAATTCCAACAAAAGATTTTCTTTTGGGATTTGAAACTTTTTTTTATTTTAAATTTTAATCCGTTCGATTTCTCTGTCAAAGATATCCTTACGAAGTTGTTAAAACTTATTGATTAACACTAACCCTAGACCCTTCTCTTTTCCCTTGAGAAATAACTCAATACTTTACTACTCGAGCTCCATCATGTACTAGTTCCATTACATCCGAACAAAAAATGCAATGCCGCTTCGAGTGGAACAGAGCAAAGGATGTCGAGTCAAGAGCATCCTTTCTTATAGAATAGAATGATGGATATAAGAATCCACACCAGATCATGTCCTTCAAGTCGCACGTTGCTTTCTACCACATCGTTTCAAACGAAGTTTCACCATAACATTCCTCAAATTTGGAACCGGTATGCGGTTGATTCAATTATGGAATCATGAATAGTCATTGGTTCAGTCAGGACAGTCAATACATATATATTATATGGAATATATCTTAAGTTATTATTTAGTAATGGAATGTTAATTAGTAATGGAATGTTAATTTTTTTTACAATTTACAATACAATAAAAATAAAGATGACATCGCTAAGCAATCAAAATCTATCTTTCTTTTTGAGTTTAATAAAAATAATCAATAAAAGAAATCGAAATTGAATAATATATTAGATTGGTATTAGATTGGAAAAATCCAAGTTCGTTTCCAGGATGAAGCAAAAAAAACGAAATTAACTTCGTAACTTCTATTTCTATATTATATATGTCTATATTATATATGAATATTTATAGAGGATGTATATCTGATTAAAGGAATACTTTTTTTTGGAATTCAAATTTGATGAAATGTGAAAAAAAAAAAGATAAGATTCATTTTCGTTAAAATCATTAGTAGTTTAGTAGAAAGAATACAATTCTATTTTAAACCTTATAAACAGAAAAATAGAATCTTAAATTACATATATTCTGGGACGGAAGGATTCGAACCTCCGAATAGCGGGACCAAAACCCGATGCCTTACCACTTGGCCACGCCCCAATTCGATTTCTATTCAACATTAATAAACACTAATATTGTTATTGATTGTTCGTCAATTCCAGCCTAACTATCAAAAAAAATCAACTTGATTCTGTTGTTAGAATTTTGACACGTGTAGATATAGAATTCAAATGAATTTATTGATCATTACACAGAATTCCATTAAGATATTGTATGAAAGTAAAATTTCTTCTATTCTCCATTGAGAATAGAAGGTTTTTTGATTGAGTGAGTAAGTTAAAAAAAAGAACGATTTTTTTCTTCATTTTTTTTTTATATCAATAACTCAACCAAAATGCAATAAAAAAAAATGTCTGTTATGCTTAATATCTTTAGTTTGATCTGTCTTAATTCGGCCCTTTATTCGAGTAGTTTTTTCTTTGCCAAATTACCTGAGGCCTATGCTTTTTTGAGTCCAATTGTAGATTTTATGCCAGTCATACCTCTACTCTTTTTTCTCTTAGCCTTTGTTTGGCAAGCTGCTGTAAGTTTTCGATGAGATCTTTCATCTTGTCCTAAAAAAATGAATGATTTTTTCGAGAAAAATTATTCTAATATTAGAATAATAAATAAGAAATAATTGATAAAATCAGACAAGTCTTACAGTATGAACTCTTGATTCAAAAATATTAATATTTATGAATAAGGACAATCCATATCGTCTCATTTTCCGATTATAAGTATTTTTCGTAAATGAAAAACTTTAAGTGGGTATAATAAAATTATTAAAATTATTGATAAGTAAGATAATAATGGATAAGATAATGATAATAATAACTTCATTTTTGATTTATTTTTATTAGAATTTCCATTTTTTTTTTTCGATTTTGAAAAACTACTTGAGTTTTCGACGTCAAATCAAATTTCAAATTCAAATTATATTTTATATTATAGGATATATGGTATAAAAATAGAGAATCTATTCTCTTTTTTCCAAAAAAAATAATCTTGGAGATTGTGTAATGCTTACTCTCAAACTCTTTGTTTACACAGTAGTAATATTTTTTGTTTCTCTCTTCATTTTCGGATTCCTATCTAATGATCCAGGACGTAATCCTGGGCGCGAAGAATAAGACTAAAAAGGGGTTATTTGCTTTATTTTTCATCTATCTTTTTTTTTCAAAATAGAATTATATATAATTCTATTTTGAAAAAAAAAGATAGAATAAATTCAAAAGAGAAATCAAATAATAAGATTCAGTTATCAATGGAAACGGAAAGAGAGGGATTCGAACCCTCGGTACGAATAACTCGTACAACGGATTAGCAATCCGACGCTTTCGTCCACTCAGCCATCTCTCCCCGTTGAAAATAGTAATAGTCAAATATTAAATAATAAATTTCGAAAAATTTGAAAATTATGTAAAAAATATGTAATAAACTCAAATTAATTAGACTAAAATTAAAAAATTAAAAATAGATATAATCTATATATAACACAATATTATATATAACATAATATATATATACAAAATATACAAGTTGTATTGTGTAAGACAACATTAAGTACAAGTTTTATTTGAAATTTTCTTAATTATATTAAGAATAAAAAAAAAAGACTGAATATTTAATATTAATTAATAGAAAAATAGAATAGAATATTTAATTAAATACTTCTTCGCCCGAAGGGGACTCTTTTTTGATTCCCACGGCCTGGCCTGATCAATACCTCGCCAGGCCCTTTTTGTTTTAATGAATTCTAGGGATTCTATAGAATAAAGAAAATGATTTAGTTGATAATGATCATAAAAAATTCCTTCAAAAAAAAATAGAACTTTTTTTAGTTATTTAACTATCTTTTTAAAATCTGATTAAAACTCATAAAATCCTCCTACAAAAAGTGTCAATACTCTAAATTTCATGATTCTTTTCGAATCCTGTCTTGATTACATCCAATTTCAGTGTTCGACAAAAGTTTTATTTCGATACAATAATCCAACTGTAGCGGGTATAGTTTAGTGGTAAAAGTGTGATTCGTTCTATTAACCCCTTAATAGTTAAGGGGTCTACCGGTTTGATTACTATTCCGATCAAAAACTTTATTTCTTAAAAGGAATTACTCCTTTCCCTCTCAATGAAAAATTTGAGGAAAATTATACATTCTCGTGATTTGGATCCAAAACTCAATTATATTAGAAAGTGGAATTTTTGGATTATGAAGTTACGAAACATAAAATTTTGTTGAATTGGATGAATACTTCCAATTGAATGAGTATAAGGAAGAGATCTATGGATGAAGATAGAAAAAAGGGTTTCTAATCGTAACTAAATCTTCTAGTTTTTTATAGAGAAGCAAAATAGCTATTAAATGATGACTTTAGTTTACTAGAGGCTTCAATCAACATATTTATTTTTTTAGCTTAGCTCGGTAGAAACAAAAGACTTTTCCTTAGGATTCTCTCAAATAGAAATAGAGAACGAAGTAACTAGAAAGATTGTTAGAATCGCCTCTTCTAGAGGGATCATCTAGAAAGTAAGTTGTTTTGAATTGAATGCATTCATGCAAAAAACTGACATAGATGTTATGGGTGATTTTTTTTCTTTTGTAATTTTATTCCCGCCTTAGATTAGGGTCTGGGAATTGCTCCTTTTTCCATAAAGGAGCCGAATGAAACCAAAGTTTCATGTTCGGTTTTGAATTAGAGACGTTAAAATTCATAAATCAACGTCGACTATAACCCCTAGCCTTCCAAGCTAACGATGCGGGTTCGATTCCCGCTACCCGCTCCATTCTGTATTAATTAATGCATCATTGACTTAAATACGCAATTCAAACAAAAAATTCACATCTCCCAGCACATACAATCCGATTCTTTTTTCGAAACACAAAATAAGAAAAAATCCGAAAAATCGGAATGAAAAGCGTCCATAGTCTAATGGATAGGACATGGGTCTTCTAAACCTTGGGTATAGGTTCAAATCCTATTGGACGCAATTTATTTCCATATATTTTTTTTAGATATCCATGTGAAAAAGGGTATTTTCTTTTTTATTTAATAATAAATAAAATTCAGAGGGATGGATTTCTTTACGCTTGTTCCTGAAGTAGAAAGCGTTCCATCTGTTCTTGAATAGCTTCTTTTAAAAGGGCTTCCGCGTCTTCAGTAAATGTCTTGGTAGAAGATATAATTTCTTGGAACTCCGGTTTATTAGTTTTTACATAAGTACGTAATTCAACA